ATGAGAATTTCATCTCGTACGGCTCAAGCAGAAACACACAAATATTAATTTCAACGGATATGTAATAGAAAGTTCAAAACTTCTTAGCCGTTTGATTTGTCTCGAAGATAGGGGGTAAAAAAACCCTCTTCCTTGTGATGATAATGCCAAAAATATCAAGTTAGCTCGTTCATTTTTATTTATGCTAATCATTACAGGCCTCTTGAATCTTCTCTTTCCTATTTTTGTTATTTAATTTGTTGTTTTTTTTTTGTGCGTAATGTGGATCAACTCTTGTTTTACTATATGATAATGATAGGAATTCTCTTGTTGAGACCCTACGAATAAATTAAAACCTCAGATTCATATTAGAACCACGATGATTGAGAAATTTCGCCCCCAGCTAAATTCAAAGGTTTTCCGAGTAAAAACCGTTTGATCATCATTTATTTAATGAGTAGATGTAATGACTCAACAAAATCTATAGAAAGAGTTGTCCTTCGGACAAAATGAATAAGTCTAAAGAAAGAAAAATCGTTTAATTTTGGATAGGAAATACCTATCTGAAATTGTTTTTTGAGTCCGGTTGCGAGGTCTGAATAGTAGGTATGAATCATAGTTCAAATATTTCTTTTCTTGATCTATTCTATATATTCCGTGCTCCGGATATTAAAATAAATATCCGACGGGGTAGAATCATCTTGATAGAGATGACAGGATCATTCTCTGTATTATCAATAGGATCAATTATAACAAGTCACACGCTCATATTCCGGAAATACCGAAACAAAGAAATTCCACAGTCGAACTACCAAAATGGTCCATAAATCCGAAAGAATTTTTTTTTTTGAAAAACTAGGGCTTCGTAGTTCTTATGAACCTAACTCGCGGAAATTCCATCCAGTAAAACGGAAAAATTATAAATTTCCAAAATAATAGATAGGAATATCGCAAATAGAGCCATTGCGACTCCCATAAGTGGTGTAGTCCCCCAGCCCGGAGCTACTTTACCATATTCCGAATTCAATGGTTTCAATAAATTCCCTACGGTAGTTTGTCTTGGTCTAGATCTAGAACTACCCTCAACGGTTTGTGTAGCCATAAATCTTATTTAATCATTGGTTGAGATCTGTTGACTTTGTATACCATTCCGTTGTAGTTGTAAATAAACGATCTTATCGTAGATCTGTTGTGATCTTCAAATTATCTAAAAATGGAAACAGCAACCCTAGTCGCCATCTTCATATCTGGTTTACTTGTAAGCTTTATGGGGTACGCCTTATATACCGCTTTTGGGCAACCCTCTCAACAACTAAGAGATCCATTCGAGGAACACGGGGACTAGACTAGTTGAAGTAATGAGCCTCCCAATATGGGGGGCTCGTTACTTCAGTTGATATAATAAAAAATCATTTCATTTTTTAGTCGGAACCTTAGGCGGTTCTCGAAAAAAGATAGCGAAAAAAATTATCCCTAAAGTCGAGACTAAAAGGAATGTATAAACCAATGCTTCCATAGATTCGATCGTGGTTTACAATTATAGCTTTCACACCTATTCGTTTGGGTGGAATCATTTACCATACCATATAAAAAAGGTAAAGAATCAAAGAAAAGAAAGTGATTCAAGTCAATATTTCTTGAATACCCCTATTCAAATAAAAAAAAAAAAATAGAGGTGAAAGATACCAGAGCAATCTTGTATCAAACTATTTGTCTCTTTGTAGTAGGATCACCAAGTTTTTGGAATGCTCCAAATTCCACCTGAGCATCCAAATCTGGATCAATACCAGCAAAAACATCTCTGAACAAGGTTCTAGCTCCATGCCAAATATGTCCGAAAAAGAAGAGCAAAGCAAACGAAGCATGCCCAAAAGTGAACCAACCTCTTGGACTGCTACGAAAAACACCGTCGGATTTCAAAGTAGCCCGGTCTAATTCAAAAATTTCACCTAATTGTGCACGTCTAGCATATTTTTTCACAGTAGCAGGATCACTATAACTGACTCCATTGAGTTCGCCACCATAGAACTCAACGGTTACACCTATTTGTTCAACACTATACTTTGATTCTGCCCTTCGAAAAGGAACATCTGCCCTAACAATCCCGTCTCCATCTACCAAAACTACTGGAAATGTTTCAAAAAAAGTAGGCATACGACGTACAAAAAGTTCGCGCCCTTCTTTATCTCTAAAGACGGGGTGTCCTAACCATCCAACAGCTATTCCATCCCCGCTGTCCATTGAGCCTGCTCTGAATAATCCTCCTTTTGCTGGATTATTGCCAATGTAATCATAAAAAGCTAATTTTTCGGGAATTTTAGACCAAGCTTCCGATAAACTCAGATTTTCTGCTAGTCCAGCACCAACTCTTCGATATATTTCTTGCTGGAAGTATCCCTGATCCCACTGATAACGAGTGGGACCAAATAACTCGATTGGGGTAGTTGCTGAACCATACCACATAGTTCCAGCAACAACAAAAGCTGCAAAAAACACAGCAGCGATACTACTAGAAAGTACAGTTTCAATATTGCCCATACGTAATCCTTTGTATAGACGTTGAGGCGGACGGACACTAAGATGGAATAGGCCCGCTAATATACCCAGTGTACCCGCTGCAATATGATGAGAGGCGATTCCTCCCGGAACAAAAGGATCAAAACCCTCCGCGCCCCACGCTGGACTTACAGCTTGTACTTTTCCAGTTAGTCCATAAGGATCAGACACCCATATTCCAGGACCATATAAGCCTGTTACATGAAATGCGCCAAAACCAAAACAAGCCACCCCTGAAAGAAATAAATGAATTCCAAAGATCTTGGGCAAATCCAAAGAGGGTTTTCCCGTACGTTCATCACAGAATATTTCTAGGTCCCAATATACCCAATGCCAGATGGCCGCCAAAAAGCACAAGCCAGAAAACACAATATGTGCCCCTGCCACACCTTCATAACTCCAAATACCCGGATTGGTTACAATTCCTCCTGAAATACTCCAACCACCCCACGAATTCGTTATTCCTAAACGAGTCATGAAGGGTATAACAAACATACCTTGTCTCCACATTGGATCAAGAACAGGGTCCGAGGGATCAAAAACCGCCAATTCATATAGAGCCATCGAACCGGCCCAACCCGCAACTAGAGCCGTATGCATTATATGGACAGAAAGCAATCGACCGGGATCATTCAATACGACAGTATGAACACGATACCAAGGCAAACCCATGGAAATACCCCTTTATCAAAGAAAAATAGACACTATGTAACTTTATCGCATTGGAATATACTATATTATGTACTTTTCGACGGATTCTGTATGAGAAAAGATGACTATTTATTCTATTTCGTTGAAAATAACGGAAAAATTCTGTTCGTAAGAACAAAGAGAAGCAGATCTATTCTATACCCGATAAGTACCAATACGCAATGGGAGCGTTCGCCCCTTTTTGTGGGAACGAATGCATGGATACTTGTTTATTATTCGAAGGGTCGATCCCTTCATTAAAATTTTTTATTTATTTATTCTGTCTTTCTCTAAAATAAAAAACTTCCAATTAATTTATGTATAAACTAGAATAAAAGAAAAAAAAAAAATGATGAAAGCAATAAACTGATTCTTACGTTTCCATATTAAAGTGAAGTATAGTACTAAATTCATCATTTTTTTTTTTTCTTTTATTTAATGCCTATTGGTGTTCCAAAAGTACCTTTTCGGGTTCCTGGAGAGGAAGATGCATCTTGGGTTGACGTATAGTGTGACTTGTCAGACATATTGGGACATATGGGATTTGCCCGTTTTCTCCCCCGATTGAGATATCCTCTGTTTCGCCTAAGAAATATTGTTAAGAAATATTGTATTGATTGAGGAATCAATCATTCGAAGCGTGAAGTGAAATTAGATCAATTTCTATTGAGGATCAATATTATCAATTATAAGAATTTATGGTTGACTTGGACTAGTAAAATCAAGTATCCAGGCTCCGTTCAGAAAATACCAAATTGAAAAAAAAATTGGTAATAGTAATATATGTACAATTACCAATTTTAGCATAGACGATTCTTAGTATTTAATTATAGGGGTGATCTCAAACTGCCATGCCAACCAGTATGATGAATACATCTAATAGTTTGGGAGAGAAAACGAATTTTTAAAAGTCGTAGCAAAAAGAAATGGTACTGAGATCATTTGTCCTATATGTGCAAATAGAATTCGGAGTAGATCTTTTCCCGGAGTAGAACATGAACCTAAAAGAATTGAAAGGACCCATTCAGGAACAAGAAAATGACATCGTGATTTGAATCTCGACAAAACAATACATCAATGAGGGTTAATTTAATAAAAAAAATAAGTTTAGTAAATTCTTTTTTTTTTTTTTTTTTAGGGGGACTCATATTTTTTTTTTTATAGAAGAAAACCCTTTTATTTCCATTAGAAAAACAGAAATCTGTTAAACAAAAAAAAAAAGATAGGATTGGAATCGAAACGTTGATTCTTTTTTTCGCAATTTTTTTTTGAACCGTATGCATCCAAAGGTGCACGTACGGTTCAAAAGGGATACAATTTTGTCCTAATCAACCGACTTTATCGAGAAAGATTACTTTTTTTAGGCCAAGAAGTTGATAGCGAGATCTCAAATCAACTTGTTGGTCTCATGGTATTTCTCAGTATAGAAGATGATACTAAGGATCTTTATTTATTTATAAACTCCCCCGGCGGATGGGTAATACCAGGAATAGCCATTTATGATACTATGCAACTTGTTCCACCTGATGTACATACAATATGCATGGGATTAGCCGCTTCAATGGGATCTTTCATTCTGGTCGGAGGAGAAATTACCAAACGTCTAGCACTCCCTCACGCTTGGCGCCAATGAGTTTTTATTGAAAAAAAAAAAGAAGAAGACTATGCCTTCGCCATATCGAATATGAATAATAGGTAATAATAGCATGGCACTTCGAGTTCGATATGAACAAACTATTATGGCTTTTCCTAACATAAGATTTTGTATCGAGATAGTAGTATGAAACAAAGGTTATTTCCGATTTTATCTTATTTATATGTCGGGAGTACATTTTCAGCGTCACAAACCTTTTTTCTTACACACCAGAAGTCTCTTTCTGATATTTATGTTACGAAAGAAAGAGTACGAAAATGAAAAAAAAAAAAAAAAAGATCATTTTTCCTTATTTGATCATATCAAAAAGAAACTTTGGGATTGCTAAATCGCAGACGAGATAAATATAGAAAGCAACAGAACCATCATAGTATTTTTTTACTCCTACAATACGAAAGGAAGGGTGGTAAATGGATCATTCAACGATCTGGATCGGATTTCGATAGAATAGAAAGAAAATTCCATTGCAGAGCCGTATGCACAAAAGATGCCTGTACGGATGTTCAATTCGACTATGGAAGAACCGTTCATGTATGATGTTATATCAAATATTATCAGGGTTATGATTCACCAGCCTGCTAGTTCTTTTTATGAGGCGCAAGCAGGCGAATTTATCTTGGAAGCGGAAGAACTACTGAAACTTCGCGAAACTCTCACAAAGGTTTATGTACAAAGAACAGGCACCCCTTTATGGGTTATATCTGAAGACATGGAAAGGGATGTTTTTATGTCAGCAACAGAAGCCCAAGCTCATGGAATTGTTGATCTTGTAGCGGTCTAAAATGAAAATACTGGGGATTTCGCATAAATACATGATTCTGCTTCAAACCAGAATTCCAATTTTCCGCGATTTTCTATTGAATGGAAATAATTCATAATTATCAATCATCAGGTTAAGATCGATCTAAACCAACCTATTTTGTTATATATATTATAATATGCCGACAATTAAACAACTTATTAGAAACACAAGACAGCCAATAAGAACTATCACGAAATCTCCCGCGCTTCGAGGATGTCCTCAGCGTAGGGGAACATGTACTAGGGTGTATGTGCGACTCGTTTAGATCATGAGTTCGAACAAATGAAACAATTTTTCCGGTACCAATCAACAGTACCAATGAATAGGATAGATAGAGCGGAAAAAGCCATTTACTATCTAAAAATAAAAATGAAGATCTATCATATACCTATATTTTTATGTATGAAGTTAAAATTTATGGTTTCCATTGGTGCAAATCCAATCACCTCAATTTGAAATGAGAAGCAATTCCCCATTGGTAGCATAGCAAATAGTTATCCATTAAGCGGAGGAAATAGTAATATAAGAAGTAAAAGGGTTATGTTCCTATTCTTGAAAGAACGGACTAACAAGGTCAGCTACCTAGCCAACTTTCATAATTAAATGCCGTCACTGTATGGATATCCTTTCTTGTGAAAAGAACTATTACTGTATAATTGATTATAATTGATTGGTAGAGCCAAGGAGAGTGAACTATACAAGTTCACGATAACATTTTATTAAATGAAAGAGGAGGCTCCGGTGTATAGAGAGGACCTCACCGTTTACGAAGTCACCATAGAAACGATGGAACCCACTATTTTTATTTCTTTTATTTATTTAATATCGCTAGAATTTCCTATTTCCAGGTAAAATACCAGGAAGAAATAAAAAATAGTGGACGGGAAGGTTATAGTAGCAAAAGCCATTGGAATTTATATTTTATATATTGGAAAAATCCGTTTTGTTATTAATCAATCGGGGGATAAAAGGATGACTGAAAGAAGAGAAATCAATTAGTTATTCATTAAAGTTTAATTTGATTCAATGACCAGAGTTAAACGAGGATATATAGCTCGGAGACGTCGAACAAAAATTCGTTTATTTGCATCAACTTTTATAGGGGCTCATTCAAGGCTTACCCGAACCGCTACTCAACAGAAAATGAGAGCTTTGGTTTCCTCTCATCGAGATAGGAGTAGGCAAAAGAGAGACTTTCGTCGTTTGTGGATCACTCGGATAAATGCAGCAATTCGTGAGAACGGGGTATTCTATAGTTATAGTCGATTAATACACAATCTGTACAAGAAGCAATTGCTTCTTAATCGTAAAATACTTGCGCAAATAGCTATATCAAACAAGAATTGTCTTTACATGATTTCTAATAAGATTATCAAATAAAAGAGATTCTAAAGTCATATCTAGGAATGTTTGAAACAGAATTGAATTCCCCGGAGAACGACCTCCGGGAAGATAGAACAAAAATAAATTAAGAAATGTAGTAGGAATGAATAAACATCTTTCAAAAAAGATTCTTTCTTTCCTTTCCCTATTTATTGTTTCTTATAACATAAGAATCAAATCTGGATTTGAGGCTTTTTCGAACAAAACATCAATCTGAGCTTGAGTTCGAATTAGAGTTTTGAATCAACGGAAGAGTATAGTATATCTATTTATTTCTGGTTCTAGGACCAGTAGTTCTAGGGATGGACTCTGCTCTCTCAAACTGTTTTTCATTATTAAGAAAAGGTAACAAAGATAAAATACGAGCTTGTTTTATAGCAATAGTAATTAATCGTTGTTGTTTCAAGGTCAATCTATTCACTCGTCTAGATAATATTTTTCCCTGTTCACTAATAAATCGACTAATTAAACTCATGTTTCTATAATCAATTCGATCCCCCGATTCAATTGGGGGAAAACGCCTACGAAAAGATCGTTTGGATTTACGAAAAGGTTGCTTGGATTTATCCATGGTTTATTCCTTATCTCTAAAATTCTCTTTTTTTATTCATTTCAGACCCGACCAAAATAGGTTTTCTTTGTATTTTGTATATTGTATTATATATATGGTAATGTTAAGTTCTTCCTTTTCCTACTTCTTTGATTTGAAAGATCATACACGCTCTGTTCGACCTATTTCTTTATTTCCCCATGAATCGTATGCTTGTGACAATAGCGACAAAATTTTCTCAAGTCTAATCGACTGGGTCTATTGTGTCGATTCTTTTGAGTAATATATCTAGAAATGCCCGGCGATTCCTTATTGACACCATTTTGGATACAACTTGTACATTCCAAAATAACTCTAACTCGGACATCTTTACCCTTAGCCATGAACCTCCTTTGAATTTTTGTTTGATTCTTCTATTTTCGACCCGAACCTAAGAAGACGAAAGGAACAAAAAAGAAAAAAAAAATCAACATCAAATATCAATAGAAGTTACTAACTAGAAATCCTATTTCTTTTTCGTTCTAATTATGTTCTAATTATGTAATTCTAATTAATAGAATATTATATAATAATAATGTAAGTAATACAATTTTTCTAACTATCAATTATTCGTATCCTAATCCGAATATTTCATTTAAGTATTTTTTTTTTTTCAATGCTATGCTTTCGTAGAAATTTACCTTACACTGGAGCCTCTTTCCATTTCTGTTCTACAAAATAAAATCTTAGATCCGTCGGATTTTTGCTGAGGTTCAATACACTTTTTCTTTCCTCGCTATCCTAAAGGACTGACTGAAAAAAGGGGGACAAAGTTTTAGTCACGTCACGTAGAATTGTATCTCAAATTTTCTTCATTTTTTCGCATATTAATAACTAGAATTAAAAAAAAGGGAATGACAAGGCATCTGGGAATAAACGATTAATTTCTATCAATAAACCCGCTAAAGACCCAAACCATAGAGTAGTTAACACAGGTGCTGTGGAAAGATATGTTTTTATATCTTGCATTGAAAATCCTCCTTCTTTATTGTAATACATATATGGCCAGATGCTGTAGTTCAAGATCATTTGTATTTTTTTGTACGGAATTCCTAACAAAAAAGGATATGTACAATGAACAGTAGATGAGATTTTCCTATCCCTGTTCCTGAAAAAGGTCCCTCTTCTTGCTAAGCATTACCGATAAATATTCATTCTTTTTTTTTTTTATACGTTAGGTTTCAGATGTATATAATTCTTTTATTATATGAAACTAAAAAGAAGAAATGACAAGAAAATTCTATATGGATAGAGGAGAAAATAACGATATGGAAAACAAGACATGGATTTTGTACAATGACACTGTACAACAATTTTAAAAAGGGATGTAGCGCAGCTTGGTAGCGCGTTTGTTTTGGGTACAAAATGTCACGGGTTCAAATCCTGTCATCCCTACCTATTACTTCCCCTATGGGCAGTAACGAGGGATTAATTGAGTGAGATCAATTAAAAAAAATCGGCCAGAATCTTTCATTTTTGTATACCAATGGATGCAAAAATGAAAAATCCTTTTCTTTAAAATCGTATCTCCTGGTATAAGAAAAGAAAGCGCTCTTAGTTCAGTTCGGTAGAACGCGGGTCTCCAAAACCCGATGTCGTAGGTTCAAATCCTACAGAGCGTGATTCTTTTTATGTTATTTCGAATCACAATAAAAAAACTTACCAAAACACAGTTGAATTGCAACTTGAATTTGACCCCCTACAAGGAGGAGGTCAATCAAAAAAAAATTATTCAATCAAAGGTCCAACTGATCGCCGCGTCTGTATTGTAAATATGCGGTTACAAATAATCCTGCTAAAGTAATAGGAATTAGACCTAAGACAATTCCAAATAGAAAAACTTCAATCATTTCGATTTGTTTGAGGAGATAAAAAGAAAGGTAAGATCTATCCCTAAATATTAATCTGAAAAATTCGCGAATCTCAATGACATGACCAAGAATTAACAATTTACACGAGAAGGAGACCCAAAATACCTGAAAGAGAAATATGGATTTTTATTTTATGAATTTATTCATTCAATTCATTTCAAATAAGTCGTATCTTGTTCAAACCAATTAATAGAGCTGGGGTTATAGTTGAAGCAGCCAATAGAAAACCGAAATAACTAGTTATAGTAGGCATGAAAGAGCTAAATTAGATATCTTCTTTTGCTACATATGTTAATAAAGCATTTACCTAAGTTTCCATTTTTTCAGATACGACAGTAAGAAAAGAAAAAACCAATTGAGAGAATTAGTTTAGTTCTAATTGAAAGTTCTTGATTCATTAGTTCAGTACAGTAGTAGGTTGGTTAATTGCCCATAATATCTCAAATCAGAAGAAAAAAGTGTCCCACGATCCATCA